CTTTCTTGCATGGACCCTACCGCGGAAGAATCAAAAAAAGCTTTTCACCTTTAAGTTTAAGCATAAATCAAACTTCTAAAAAAAAAAACACGGATCCGTTTTGGATAAATAAGATTCATGCTATACTTCTTACTACTGATTTTCACGAATTTGAACAGACAATAGATACACTCAATATCAAACCATTATCAACAGAAAAAGAACTCTCTTTATTGACATTGACAGAAGATGAACAGGGAAACATCGATTCCGAGGATCGAGTCAAAATTTTGAAATTTTTATTCAATATAGTTATAACTAATCCCAACAATCAAACAATTCTAAAAAAATCTATTGGAATAAAAGAAATAAGTAAAAAAGTTCCTCGATGGTCATACAAATTAATCAAAAATTTAGAACAAGAGGACGAAGAAACCGCGGAAACGTTAACAACAAAGCCTGAAATTCGTTCAAGAAAATATAAGCGCATAGTGATTTTTACTGATAACCAGGCAAACACCAAGACTTATACTAATACCAAGGATGCTAATGATCCTGATCGACCAGACGAAGTGGCTTTGATACGCTATTCGCAACAACCGGATTTTCGTCGAGACATAATAAAAGGTTCCATGCGTGCCCAAAGACGTAAAACAATTACTTGGGAACTGTTTCAAGCAAATGTGCATTCTCCACTTTTTTTGGACAGAGTAGACAAACCCCGCTTTTTTTCTTTTGATATTTCTGTGCCGATGAAACTAATATCTCAAAATTGGATATATAAAAACAAAGAATCACAAATTTATGATTATACAGAAAAAAAGATTGAGAAAAAAGACGAGGACAAACGAAAAAAATACAAAAGAGAAGAGAAAATGCGGCGAGAAATAGCAAAAGCTTGGGCTAGGAGTTTACTTGTTCAAGGAATGAGGAGCTTCCTGTTAATAACACAATCGATTCTTAGAAAATCTATTATATTACCTTCATTGATAATAGCTAAAAACATTGCCCGTATGTTATTATTCCAATTTCCTGAGTGGTCCGAGGATTTCAAGGATTGGAAGCGAGAAATGCATGTTAAATGCACTTATGATGGTGTTCCATTATCCCAAACGGAATTTCCAAAAAACTGGTTAAGAGAAGGTATTCAGATAAAGATCCTATTTACTTTTTGCCTGAAACCTTGGCACAGATTTAAACTACAACCCTCTCATAAAGATCCAATGAAAAAAACGAAAGGCCAAAAGATTGATTTTTGCTTTTTAACAGTTTGGGGAATGGAAACTGAACTACCTTTCGGTTCTCCTCGAAAACGGCGTTCGTTTTTTGAGCCTATTTTTAAAGATCTAAAAAAAAAAATGAAAAAATTGAAAACTAACTATTTTATAGCTTTAACAATTTTAAAAGAAAGAACAAAATTAGAAGGAACAAAATTGTTTCGAAAAGTCTCAAAAGAAACAAAAAAATGGATCACTCAAAGTATTCTATTTCTAAAGGGAATAATAAAAGAACTTTCAAAAAGAAATCTAATTCCATTTTTTAGGTTGAGAGAAATATATGAATTGGCCGAAACTAAAAACGATTTGATAATCAGTAATAAGATGATTCACAAATCATCCCTTCAAATTCAATCTATGGAGTGGGCAAATTATTCATTAACATTAACAGAAAAAAAAAGAAAAGATCTGACTAAGAGAACAAACACAATCAAAAATCAAATAGAAAAAATTATAAAAGACAAGAAAAACGAATTTCTAACTCAAGAAATAAATATTAGTTCTAACAAACTAAGTTATCGGGATAAAATATTAGAATCATCAAAAAAAATTTGGCAAATATTAAAAAGAAGAAATATTCGATTAATCCGTAAATTCTATTTTTTTATAAAAATTTTCATTGAAAAGATATACATAGATATTATTCTATATATCATTAATATTCCAAGAACCAATACACAACTTTTTCTTGAATCAACAAAAAAAAGAATTGAGAGATTCATTTACAAGAATGAAGCAAATCAAGAAAGAATTAATAAAACAACTAAAAATACAATTCATTTTATTGCAACTATAAAAAACTCACTTTCTAATATTAGTATTAGAAATAAAAATGCAAAAGCTTTTTGTGACTTATCCTCCCTCTCACAAGCATATGTATTTTACAAATTATCACAAACCCAAGTTATTAGTTTTTATAAATTCAAACCTATCCTTCAATATCACGGAACATCTCTTTTTCTTAAAAATGAAATAAAAGATTATTTGGAAGAACAAGGAATATCTCATTCCAAATTAAGACATCATTATGGGTTAAGACAGAAAATCTTTTGGCATTCTGGAATGAATGAATGGAAAAACTGGTTAAGGAGTCATTATCAATACGATTTATTTCAGAGTAGATGGCTTAGATTAGTACCAGGACATTGGCGAAATAGAGTCAATCAACACTATATGGCTCAAAATAAAGATTTAACAAAATGGGATTCAGATGAAAAAGAAAGTTTAATTCATTACGAAAAAAAAAATGATTTTCAAGCGAATTCATTACTGAATCAAGAATATAAACTGAATCAAGAACAAAAATATAAAAAATCTAATTTAAAAAAACACTATGGATATGATTTTTTTTCATATAAATCTATTAATTATCAAGATAAGAGGGACTCATATACTTATGGATCGCCATTACAAGTAAATAAGAGGGAAGAGATTTCTTATAATTACAACATGGATAAACGAAAATTTTTTGATACACTGGGGGATATCCCTCTCCATAATTATCTAGGAGAAGACGATATTCTAGATGCTATGGGGAAATTTTCGCATAGACAATTTTTTAATTGGCGAATTCTTCGTTTTTGTCTTAGAAATAAGGCCAATATTGAGTCCTGGGTCAATACCAGTACCAAGAGTAACAAAAATATTAAGACTGTGGTTAATAATTATAAAAAAATTGATAAAATTAATAAGAGGGACCTTTTTTATTTCACAATTTATCAAGATCAAGGAAGCAACCCATCCAATAAAAAAAGAAGCCCTTTTGATTGGATGGGAATGAATGAAGAAATACTAAGTTGTCCTATATCGAATCTGGAACTTTGGTTCTTCCCAGAATTTGTGCTACTATATAATGCATATAAGGTTAAACCATGGATCATACCAATAAAATCACTTCTTTTAAATTTTAATGGAAATGGAAACATTAATCAAAATATTATTGAAATTAATAAAAATATTATTGAAAATAAAAAAAGGGACCCCCTTATAGCACCGAATGAAAAAAAAATTCTTGGATTAGAGAACCGAAATCAAGAAGAAAAAGAACCCATAGGCGAAGGGGATTTTGTATCAGATGCACAAAAACAAGGAAATTTTAGATCCGTTCTCTCAAACCAAGAAAAAGATGTTGAAGAAGATTATGGTAAATCAGACATAAAAAAACGTAGAAAGAAAAAGCAATCCAAGAGCAACACGAAAGCAGAGCTTGATTTCTTCCTAAAAAGGTATTTGCGTTTTCAATTGAGATGGGCTAATTCTTTAAATAAAAGACTAATCAATAATATCAAAGCATCTAGTTTCCTGCTTAAACTGATAAATCCAAACGAAATTGTTATAGCCTCTATTCACAGGGGAGAAATGCATCTGGATATTTTGATGAATCAGAAGGATTTAACTCTTAGAGAATTAATGAAAAAAGGAATATTGATTATCGAGCCAATTCGTCTGTCTGTCAAAAATGATGGACAATTTATTCTATATCAAACTATAAGTATTTCATTGGTTCATAAAAATAAACAACAAATTAATCAAAGATACCAAGAAAAAAACTATATTGATAAAAAGAATTTTGATGAATCCATTGCAAGACATCAAAAAATGACTGAAAATAAAGACAAAAATCATTATGATTTGTTTGTTCCTGAAAATATTTTATCCACTAACCACCGGCGAGAATTGCGAATTCGAATTTCTTTCAATTCAAGGGATAAAAATGGTATGCATAGAAATCCAGTATTTTTAAATAATCTAAAAAATTGTGGTCAAGTTTTGAATAAAAACAAACGTCTTGATAGTGATAAAAAGAAACTAATTAAATTAAAGTTCTTTCTTTGGCCCAATTACCGATTAGAAGATTTAGCTTGTATGAATCGCTATTGGTTTAATACTAATGATGGCAGTCGTTTCAGTATGGTAAGGATACATATGTATCCGCGTTTGAAAAGTCGTTAATGGTACATTTTCCCATATATTATGTATGTACCGTGTCGGGTATATGAAAACAAATAGATGGGCACAAGGATCGTCTTACATTCGATTCTGATACATGATATTAATTTAATGACATACATATCAATTAGAAATGAATCAAAAAAATCCTCTTAGTTGAACTCTAAAATTTTCTCTTTTGTAGAAATCTATCACTCTTTTGTATCCCTATACGAATCAAATTGAAAACCGGATTGATTCATTTTATTTGAAAAAATTATATCATAACGAACTTCAAATCATTGTGCATATCAAAATGACTGGTATTATTATTACTGATCAGTAAAATTAACATTCAAAAAAAGGGGGAGAGAAAATCTTGTTTTATGGTAAAAAATTCATTCATCTCAGTTATTTTTCAAGAAAAAAAAGAAGAAAACAAGGGGTCTGTTGAATTTCAAATAGTAAGTTTCACCAATAAGATACGAAGACTTACTTCCCATTTGGAATTGCACAAAAAAGACTATTTATCTCAGAGAGGTCTACGTAAAATTCTAGGAAAACGTCAACGGCTGCTGTCTTATTTATCAAAAAAAAAGAAAATACGTTATAAAGAATTAATTAGTGAGTTGGATATTCGAGAATCAAAAAATCGTTAATTTGAAAATTTTGAATTAGTCGATTTATTAGATTTTTCATTTTGATGTACTTCTTTTCGTTTTCAACAATTCATGTAAGAATGAATCGAGGAAAAACTTATGAATCTATTAGCTACCGAAAAAGACCTTATGATAGTCAATATGGGACCTCACCACCCATCAATGCACGGTGTTCTTCGTCTCATCGTTACTCTAGACGGTGAAGATGTTGTTGACTGTGAACCCATATTAGGTTATTTACACAGAGGAATGGAAAAAATTGCGGAAAACCGAACAATTATACAATATTTGCCTTATGTAACGCGTTGGGATTATTTAGCCACTATGTTCACGGAAGCAATAACCGTAAATGGACCAGAACAATTGGGCAATATTCAAATCCCTAAAAGAGCCAGCTATATCAGAATAATTATGTTGGAGTTGAGTCGTATAGCTTCTCATCTATTATGGCTTGGACCTTTTATGGCAGATATTGGTGCACAGACCCCCTTTTTCTATATTTTCAGAGAAAGAGAATTAGTATATGATCTATTCGAAGCTGCCACCGGTATGAGAATGATGCATAATTATTTTCGTATCGGAGGAGTAGCCGCCGATTTACCTTATGGCTGGATAGATAAATGTTTGGATTTCTGCGATTATTTTTTAACAGGAATTGTTGAATATCAAAAACTTATTACGCGAAATCCTATTTTTTTAGAACGAGTTGAAGGGATAGGCGTTATTGGTGGAGAAGAAGCAATAAATTGGGGTTTATCCGGCCCAATGCTACGAGCATCTGGAATCAAATGGGATCTTCGTAAAGTTGATCATTATGAGTGTTACGACGAATTTGATTGGGAAATCCAGTGGCAAAAAGAAGGAGATTCATTAGCTCGTTATTTAGTCCGAATCAGTGAAATGACGGAATCCATAAAAATAATTCAACAGGCCCTGGAAGGAATTCCGGGGGGTCCCTATGAGAATTTAGAAATCCGATGCTTTGATCGAAAAAGGGATCCAGAATGGAATGATTTTGAATATCGATTCGTTAGTAAAAAACCTTCTCCTACATTTGAATTACCGAGACAAGAACTTTATGCGAGAATGGAAGCCCCAAAGGGAGAATTAGGAATTTTTCTGATAGGGGATCAAAGTGGTTTTCCTTGGAGATGGAAAATTCGCCCGCCGGGTTTTATCAATTTGCAAATTCTTCCTCAGTTAGTTAAAAGAATGAAATTGGCTGATATTATGACGATACTAGGTAGCATAGATATCATTATGGGAGAAGTTGATCGTTGAAATGATAATTTATACAACAGAAGTACAAGATATCAATTCCTTTTACAGATTGGAATCTTTAAAAGAGGTCTATGGGATCATATGGATGTTTGTCCCTATTTTGACTCTTGTAGTGGGAATCACTACAGGTGTACTAGTAATTGTATGGTTAGAAAGAGAAATATCTGCAGGAATACAACAACGTATTGGGCCTGAATACGCCGGTCCTTTGGGAATTCTTCAAGCTCTAGCAGATGGAACAAAACTGCTTTTCAAAGAGAATATTCTTCCATCTAGAGGAAATACTGGTTTATTCAGTATTGGACCGTCTATAGCAGTCATATCAATTTTACTAAGTTTTTCAGTAATTCCTTTTAGCTCTCGCCTTATTTTAGCCGATCTCAATATCGGTATTTTTTTATGGATTGCCATTTCAAGTATTGCTCCTGTTGGACTTCTTATGTCAGGATACGGATCAAATAATAAATATTCCTTTTTAGGTGGTCTGCGAGCTGCTGCTCAATCGATTAGTTATGAAATACCATTAACTCTATGTGTTTTATCAATATCTCTACGTGCGATTCGATGAAATATAAACTTTTCTTTTCCCTATTCCTTTCGTTCTAGAAAATAAGCTGAATGGATTGAATAGATATCTTTGTTTTTTATTATCCTTCAGGTTGATAAACTAAATTAGATAGTTATATATGAGTGAAAGAAAGCAGCTTATAAATTCGCAGTAAATTAAACAAAAAAATGGAATCTCATTTCCTATGTACAAGAGTTAAGTGGAAGAAAACATAAGAGGAAGAAGTCTTTACCCCAAGACGGGTTGATTAGTCAATCTAGCTTGAAGCGGGCTCAAAAGATCAACCGTATATAGTTTTCGCTATCCTTTGTATGGATTCCCATACATGTATTGCCAAAACAAACGGGGGATTGAACAAAAAAAATGAGTGGATGATTAGGAACACCAAAATACACAAAGGATTAGTAATGGAGATCATGTAAATTATATAAAATTTCTGGATAACATAAAAAGAATACTAATTGGGGCTTTAAATTAGTAGAAATGAGTAGGCAGTACTCCCCACGATTCCGGTCCAGAGTATGCTCCTATCCACCGATTAAATTAATGACTATCGGGAACGAAATAATCCTTTACTATTTTTTAGTTTAAGCCCCCATTCGTAGTTTTCTCAGATCAGAAAGAAGAATAGGAACGAAAAAGAAACAATAAAGAATAAAAAAGAAATTTTTTTTTTTATTCTTTCTTTCATATATATAGAGTATAGAGAGCTATAAGCCGTGTCATGATTTATGAGCTAATGTAATGTTTCATTTTTTTTCGTAATCGAAAACAATGGGTTGAAATATCTATTGATATTTCTACAAGAAGCATTTTATTGAAGGCTTAGGTTATTACTCAACAAATAAAAATTGAAATTATTAACGGGCGAGATCAATTCCGAAGCACTTTTTTTTATTTATTTATTCTTCATAATATAGCAGACAGAATTCCAGTGGTATAATCTTGGACCTTCCAATCCATTTTTTCTCTATCTATTCTACAACCATACGAAGATAAATAATACTGATTCGGTCCTTAAATTTATTTGTGACCCACGAGGAGCCGTATGAGTTGAAAACCTCATGTACGGTTTTGGACTAGCGATGGAAACAGTGATGTTATCATCGACTATAATTATCTAACAGTTCAAGTACAGTTGATATAGTTGAGGCGCAATCAAAATATGGTTTTTGGGGATGGAATTTGTGGCGTCAGCCAATAGGGTTTATCGTTTTTCTAATTTCTTCTCTAGCAGAATGTGAGAGATTACCTTTTGATTTACCAGAAGCCGAGGAAGAATTAGTAGCAGGGTATCAAACCGAATATTCGGGCATCAAATTTGGTTTATTTTACGTTGCATCCTATCTAAATCTATTACTTTCTTCGTTATTTATAACAGTTCTTTACTTGGGGGGTTGGAATATTTCCATTCCGTACGTATTCGTCCCTGAGCTCTTTGAAATAAATAAAATGAATGGAATCTTTGGAACAACAATTGGTATCTTTATTACATTAGCTAAAACTTATTTGTTTTTGTTTATTTCTATCGCAACAAGATGGACTTTACCTAGGTTAAGAATGGACCAATTATTAAATCTTGGATGGAAATTTCTTTTACCCATTTCTCTCGGTAATCTATTATTAACAACTTCTTTCCAACTTCTTTCACTGTAAAGAAAAAAGGAATATGAGATTCATGACTTGGTTCAAACAAGAGAAAGAAACAAACATAAAAATATTCATAGATATTCACGATATGTTCCCTATGATAACTGGGTTCATGAATTATGGCCAACAAACAGTCCGAGCAGCAAGGTACATTGGTCAAGGTTTCATGATTACCTTATCCCACGCAAATCGTTTACCCGTAACTATTCAATACCCTTATGAAAAATTAATCACATCGGAGCGTTTCCGCGGGCGAATCCATTTTGAATTTGATAAATGCATTGCTTGTGAAGTATGTGTTCGTGTATGCCCTATAGATCTACCTGTTGTTGATTGGAAATTTGAAACGGATATTCGAAAAAAACGATTGCTTAATTACAGTATTGATTTCGGAATTTGTATATTTTGTGGTAACTGCGTTGAGTATTGTCCAACAAATTGTTTATCAATGACTGAAGAATATGAACTTTCTACTTACGACCGTCACGAATTGAATTATAATCAAATTGCTTTGGGCCGTTTACCGATGTCAGTAATTGACGATTATACAATTCGAACAATTTTGAATTCGCCTCAAAGAAAAACTGAGTAAGTAAACCTCCTATTCTAGTAAGGAGAAATCTCCAATTCTTTTATTTTAAGGTTCCGTTTTGGTTTAAGTTAAAAGAATGTTTGGTTTGAATTAAAAGAATGAGGCCTTTCCCTTTGTTTGGTCAATAAATAAAAATTCAATTACAAATTAACTGGTTGAACTGGTTGATAAGAATTTCGAATTCATTTTTATTGAAAATCTATTAATATATTCGTAATTATTTCGAAATATATAGTTTCAAAAAAAAATACCCTTTCGAACAAACAAAAAAAAAGAATCAAAAACGAAACTGTCCAATAATTGTACTTAGATCAATTCACACCGAATAGATTAGAATTTTATTCAATTAGGAACGTATCATAAAAAAAAAAAAAAATCCCTGGTCGGGTCAATAAGATCATGAAAAGCATTTCGATTTATTTATCTCTATATAATGGATTTGCCTGGACCAATACACGATTTTCTTTTAGTTTTTCTGGGATCGGGTCTTATATTAGGGGGCCTGGGAGTGGTATTACTTACCAATCCAATTTATTCTGCCTTTTCATTGGGATTGGTTCTTGTTTGTATATCCTTATTCTATATTCTCTCAAATTCTCATTTTGTAGCTGCTGCCCAGCTCCTTATTTATGTGGGAGCCATAAATGTTTTAATCCTATTTGCTGTGATGTTCATGAATGGTTCAGAATATTATAAAGATTTTAATCTGTGGACCATTGGGAACGGCCTTACTTCGTTGGTTTGTACAAGTATTCTTGTTTCGTTAATTGCTACTATATTAGATACATCATGGTACGGGATTATTTGGACTACAAGATCAAACCAAATTATAGAACAAGATTTGATAAGTAATAGTCAACAAATTGGAATTCATTTAGCAACAGATTTTTTTCTTCCATTTGAATTCATTTCAATAATTCTTTTAGTTGCTTTGATAGGTGCAATTGCTGTGGCTCGTCAGTAATAAATAGGAATAGCAAGCAATCTAAATTAAACTTTTTTCTGTCTTATCGCATCTATTTTCCTTGAATTCTATTTGAATATTGTTCGTGTATAAAATAGAAATTCGGTTATTCGATATATTTCCAATATATTCTTTTTGTTCTATTCTATTCTAGTCAATCAAATCCCTTGAATTATTGTTCAATTACTGTTCATATTAAAATGAAGCGAAATTAAGAAGGAGTTGGTCAATGATGCTCGAACATATACTTGTTTTGAGTGCCTATTTATTTTCTATCGGTATTTATGGATTGATCACGAGTCGAAATATGGTTAGGGCCCTTATGTGTCTTGAACTTCTACTGAATGCGGTTAATATAAATTTTGTAACATTTTCTGATTTTTTTGATAGTCGGCAATTAAAAGGAAATATTTTCTCAATTTTTGTTATAGCTATTGCAGCCGCTGAAGCAGCTATTGGATCAGCTATTGTTTCCTCAATTTATCGTAACAGAAAATCAACGCGTATCAATCAATCAACTTTGTTGAATAAGTAATATTAATAATATTAAATTATAAGATTCACCAATTTGAATTAGCATGTCCAATATGTTGGAATCTACATCATGTTTTCGTTTTCGAAAACGTAAGAAATCAAAGTATCTTGGTCCTTTCTTATGAGTTGATCCCGAAGGAAATTGATTAGAAAATCTCTGGTAAATCGTTGATTCATCTAGGGTTTAACTATAATGATTCATTTATTACTAGATTGAAATTTTATGATGTTCAAAAATTTATAGATCCCATGTCACATTCAGTCAAAATTTATGATACATGTATAGGGTGTACTCAATGTGTCCGAGCCTGCCCCACCGATGTGTTAGAAATGATACCTTGGGATGGATGTAAAGCTAAGCAAATTGCTTCCGCTCCAAGAACCGAAGACTGTGTTGGTTGTAAGAGATGTGAATCCGCTTGTCCAACGGATTTCTTGAGCGTTCGAGTTTATTTATGGCATGAAACAACTCGAAGCATGGGTCTAGCTTATTGATACGTTCCAGAAAACCCCACTTGAATACATTTTGAATCCATTTGATTTTTTTTTACTGAAAAAACCCGTGCTCAAAAAAAGTCTTTTTGAGCACGGGTTTTTCTGGTCCAAGTGTATCTTGTCTTTACCACGAATTATTTTCCTTGGTTAACAATAATTGTAGTTTTACCAATATTTGCGGGTTCGTTAATTTTCTTTCTTCCTCATAGAGGAAATAAGCTAATTAAGTGGTATACCATGTGTATATGCATATTCGAACTCCTTCTAACAACCTATGCATTTTGTTATCATTTCCGATTGGACGATCCATTAATCCAGCTGGCGGAAGATTATAAATGGATAAATTTTTTTGATTTTTACTGGAGATTGGGAATAGATGGACTTTCTATAGGGCCCATTTTACTGACAGGATTTATCACCACTTTAGCTACTTTGGCGGCTTGGCCAGTTACTCGGGATTCGCGATTATTCCATTTCCTGATGCTAGCAATGTACAGTGGTCAAATAGGATCATTTTCTTCTCGAGACCTTTTACTTTTTTTCATCATGTGGGAGTTCGAATTAATTCCTGTTTATCTACTTCTATCCATGTGGGGGGGAAAGAAACGTCTGTACTCGGCTACAAAATTTATTTTGTACACTGCAGGAGGTTCCATTTTTCTATTAATAGGGGTTTTGGGTATCGGTTTATACGGTTCTAATGAACCAACATTAAATTTTGAAACATTAGCTAATCAATCGTATCCGGTCGCACTGGAAATAATATTCTATATTGGATTTCTTATTGCTTTTGCTGTCAAATCGCCGATTATACCCTTACATACGTGGTTACCCGACACCCACGGGGAGGCACATTACAGTACTTGTATGCTTCTAGCCGGAATTTTATTAAAAATGGGAGCATACGGATTAGTTCGGATCAATATGGAATTATTACCCCATGCTCATTCCATATTTTCTCCCTGGTTGATAATAGTGGGTACAATGCAAATAATTTATGCAGCTTCAACATCTCTTGGTCAACGGAATTTAAAAAAAAGAATAGCCTATTCCTCCGTATCTCATATGGGTTTCATAATTATAGGAATTGGTTCTATAACTGATACGGGACTCAACGGAGCTATTTTACAAATAATATCTCATGGATTTATCGGGGCTGCACTTTTTTTCTTGGCAGGAACGAGTTATGATAGAATGCGTCTTGTTTATCTCGACGAAATGGGCGGAATGGCTATTCCAATTCCAAAAATATTTACGATGTTCAGTATCTTATCGATGGCTTCTCTTGCATTACCGGGCATGAGTGGTTTTGTTGCAGAATTGATAGTCTTTTTTGGAATAATTACCAGCCAAAAATATTTTTTAATGCCAAAAATGCTAATTACTTTCGTAATGGCAATTGGAATGGTATTAACTCCTATTTATTCATTATCTATGTCACGTCAAATGTTCTATGGATACAAGCTATTTAATGCTCCAAGTTCTTATTTTTTTGATTCTGGACCACGAGAGTTATTTGTTTCGATCTCTATCTTTCTACCAGTAATAGGTATTGGTATTTATCCGGATTTCGTCCTCTCATTATCAGGTGAGAAGGTCGAAACTATTCTATATAATTATTTTTATAGATAGTTTTCATGAATAAAATTTTATAGATAGTTTTAATGAATAAAACAAAAAATCAAAAAGGAATCCTATGACTTTTCAAATTGTTCGTTGTACAGTGAAAAAAAGAAGTCTTTTTTTCCTCTCTTAAGTTTTAGTTAAGTAAAAAAAAAAAGGTAAAAGAATTAAATTGAATTTTAATCAGACACCTTTGGCTTTTGTTAGAACCTTTTGAATCAAGTAGTGGAGTGATTCAAAAGGTTCTTGACAGCTTACAATAAGTTTTTTTATATATACGCTGTCTTATGTTAGTTTTTGGTAGGCTTAGCCTCTTTATTCAATTAGATGTTAATGTAAATGAGCCATAACTATGTAAACCTATTCCTAATAGATTGACCCCAAAATAGCATATCCAAATCATAAGAAATCCCATAGAAGCCACAAGTGCGGAATTTACACCTTCAAAATTTGTATTTGTTCGGGTATGTAAATAAATCGCGAATACGGTCCAAGTAATAAATGCCCAAGTTTCCTTTGGGTCCCAATTCCAATATGAGCCCCATGCCTCATTAGCCCATACGGCTCCCGAAAGAATTCCTATGGTTAAAAAGATAAACCCGAGACTAATAATACGATAACTCCAACGATCCAATTGTTGAGTCAATTGATACCTGTAATAATTTTTAGAAGAAAGAAAATAAGTGTTTAATAAAACATTGCTTCTTTCATTCATGTATTGGATTTCGCCAAACGAAAATGACTGATTTAATAAATTATTGTTTTTACCAATAATCTTGATAGCTTTTCGAAATGTAATGACTAGAAGAGCTACTGATAATAATGATCCACATAAAAGAGCTGCATAGCCTAATACCATCATACTTACGTGCATCATTAACCACTGGGATTGGAGAGCAGGCGCTAATGTTGCGGATTGATGCATTTTGGTTAAAAGACCCGAAGTGGCAAAGCCTTGGGTAAAAATAGCACTTGGTGCGGTTATTGCGCTTAAATCATTTTTACGCTTTTTAAAATGGGAAACCATATGAATAAGGGAGAAACCCCATGAAAGAAAGATTAATGATTCATATAAATCACTTAATGGGAAATGTCCTGAATAAATCCAACGAGTGACTAATAATCCTGTTATACAGAAAAAGGTAACTATCGTGCCCTTTTCTGCTGAATCATATAGTCCTACGACTTCATCGACTAATAAGAATAAGGTTAAAAAATGAATTGTAATTACAATTGAAACGACTGAAAAGGATATATGAGTTAATATATGCTCTAAAGTTGAAAAAATCATAAAAATTATGAAAAAAGCGAGGGTTTCTAGATTTTATGGAATGGAAATCAGGAATTAAATTCATTATAGGACTTATTCTATCTCTTTTAGAAGATACTATGCCGCCACTCGGACTCGAACCGAGATGCTCTAGCACTGCTTCCTAAGAGCAGCGTGTCTACCGATTTCACCATAGCGGCTTGCTCGAAATCATAATAACCCATTTTTTATTCAATCGTCGAGATTGAAGGTGAAGGGGTCAATTCAATGTAAAATGTCAAATTTTTTAGGAAGCATTTAATTTAAATTGATGAATAAAAACTCGTTTAAATAGCAATTTTACGATTCAAAAAGAATCTTTATTATTTATCGTATCGTTTTATTTAATTATCCTTTTATTTAATATTTAATTATTTCGTCAACAGAGATTTTTTAGTTTGTGTTTTCCTAAAAGAGAACTCCTCTATTGTAACTAAACTAACTAGTTGTAACTTCAATTCATAGATAAAATTCAACAAAAAAATGTTCTTTATCATTTTCATTTTTTAATGATTCATTTATTCATTCAATTGATAAGCATTCTTTTATAGATTCATAAAAATCATATCATATAAAAGAATGAATAATTGAATGAAAAAAATATGATTTTTTGAGATCACAATTTCAGTACCACATCCAACGATTTCAAAAGATTTATGTAATTTGTATAGCTTTGTATTAATTGTTAGGATTTTGCGTTTTAAGGATTTATCAAACCAACTAGATATTGGGTTGTACACGTTACGTTATATAAAAAACGTTTCGATTCCTGTCATAATTGTACCATACTTCAAAAAAGTATTTCGAATTTCGAATTCTAAATGTCTTGATTCATCTTCTTATACAAACATAGGATTTTTTTTAGATCACTTAAAATTGATACATTATTTGTATATCCACTAAATTAGAAAGGGGGTTTTTCTCAATTGGGTTGAAAGCAAGGGAAGGATATATAGTAATTCAGAGAAATAATGATTCATAAAGTTATAAAATTAAAACTTAATGGATTAGTTTCGACAACCCAGTTAAAGCTCTTCTATATTATATATGTGCTCCGCTATAGCTATAGTATAAATATAAAATATAAAAATTCTTATTATTTAATTATAATTATTTAGTATTATAAAATTCTTTAGTATTATAAATTGAATATTATAAAAATAACAAATTATTAAAACACTAACAAATTATTATAACACTAACATAACAAATGGGCGATGGGGAAAATAAGAATCCCCACCCCGGAAATGAAAATGAAAAAAAAAAATATTCAAAAAGGAAAACCTTTGTATCTGATTCGAGTTAAACCAATTCAGATTACTCCAAATTTATTTGTCGTACAAAAAAACTTTTCGAATTACCCGTAGAAAGAGATTTCGCTAATGAAAAAGCTTTCAACGCCGCACAATATCCTTTCTTTTTCCAAACATTTTTTCGAATACGCTTTTTTGATGTAGAAGTACGCTTTTTTGGAACTGCCATTCAAAAAAAGGTTATTCAGTGCTATAGTTGGATGTCAAAGACATCTATTTTTAAAACAAAATGATCGGTCTCTTTATGTCATTATTTATCTATTCCTATAGATTTTCTAGATTCTAATTCTATATATACTACTATACAAATTTCATAAAAAAAAAATAAATAGAGATGGGAAAATAACAGAAAATGGTTCCATTCTAGAACAAAAAAAAAAAACAAGACTATTTTATTATTAATAGTGATTTTTTCCTTTAATTATTAAATTATATGGAAATATAAAGAAAATATCGGATGGTCTTTCCTACAAGAATAAATTCATTTATTGTAATGGAAGACAATCAATCAGTTCCGCAATGAAAATGAACTAGTTAATAAGTTCGAATAAACAAACTCAAATAATTCGTTTTTCTTTTATTAAGTCAAGTTCTAGGACATCCTATGATTCATATCAAAATCAAGTACTTTTTGTGGTGGAATTCCTTGTATTCTTGATCGATGTATATAAATTATTGTAGTACGTAATAATAAATAATAATTGATAATATTCATAAAAATATTACTAAAAAAAAGAATTCTTTTTTTTCATTAGTAACTCGGTGATATTATTTGATTACTTCTAACTTCGAAATTTGAATATTTTTGAAATATGCGAGAAAGGTTAAAAAATTAAGACTAGAAAATTCCAGTTAACTTTGTAATATCTTGATTTTTTTTTATTGCCTCCTTTCAATCAAAAGAGATAAGAGCCGGTGAATCAGAAACAATTAATTAAGAAAGAATAAGAAAAAAAGTTTTTATGGAGTATACATATCAATATTCATGGATCATACCTTTTGTACCACTTCCCATTCCTATTTTAATAGGAATGGGACTCCTACTTTTTCCGACGGCAACAAAAAATCTTCGTCGTATGTGGGCTTTTCCCAATATTTTATTGTTAAGTATAGTTATGATTTTTTCGGTCGATCTGTCTATTCAGCAAATAAATAGAGGTTCTATCTATCAATATGTATGGTCGTGGACCATCAATAATGATTTTTCTTTCGAGCTTGGCTACCTTATTGATTCACTTACCTCTATTATGTCAATATTAATCACTACTGTTGGAATTTTTGTTCTTATTTATAGTGACAATTATATGTCTCATGATCAAGGATATTTGAGATTTTTTGCTTATATGAGTTTGTTCAATACTTCAATGTTGGGATTAGTTACTAGTTCGAATTTGATACAAATTTATATTTTTTGGGAATTAGTTGGAATGTGTTCTTATCTATTAATAGGGTTTTGGTTCACACGACCCGCTGCGACAAACGCTTGTCAAAAAGCGTTTGTAACTAATCGGATAGGCGATTTTGGTTTATTATTAGGAATCTTAGGTTTTTATTGGATAACGGGAAGTTTCGAATTTCAAGATTTGTTCGAAATATTTAATAACTTGATTTATAATAATGAGGTTCATTTTTTATTTGTTACTTTATGTGCCTCTTTATTATTTGCCGGCGCAGTTGCTAAATCTGCGCAATTTCCCCTTCATGCATGGTTACCTGATGCCATGGAGGGGCCTACCCCTATTTCGGCTCTTATACATGCTGCCACTATGGTAGCAGCGGGAATTTTTCTTGTAGCCCGCCTTCTTCCTCTTTTCATAGTTATACCTTACATAATGAATCTAATATCTTTGATAGGTATAATAACAGTATTATTAGGGGCTACTTTAGCTCTTGCTCAAAAAGATATTAAGAGGGGTTTAGCCTATTCTACAATGTCCCAACTGGGTTATATGATGTTAGCTCTAGGTATGGGGTCTTATCGAGCCGCTTTATTTCATTTGATTACTCATGCTTATTCGAAGGCATTGTTGTTTTTAGGATCCGGATCAATTATTCATTCCATGGAAGCTATTGTTGGATATTCTCCAGATAAAAGCCAGAATATGGTTTTTATGGGCGGTTTAAGAAAGCATGTGCCAATTACACAAATTGCTTTTTTAGTGGGTACACTTTCTCTTTGTGGTATTCCACCCCTTGCTTGTTTTTGGTCCAAAGATGAAATTCTTAGTGACAGTTGGTTGTATTCACCGATTTTTGCAATAATAGCTTGGTCCACCGCCGGATTAACAGCATTTTATATGTTTCGGATCTATTTACTTACTTTTGAAG